TTAATTGCGACTTCCTCAGTGTTAGTAATTAGTGTACCCCTTGTATTTGCTTCTCCTGATGGTTGGTCAAATAATAAAAACGTTGTATTTTCCGGTACATCATTATGGATTGGACTAGTCTTTCTGGTAGCTATTCTGAATTCTCTCATTTCTTAAATTTGTTTAGTATTTAGTAGCCCGATACAAAATAAATAAAAAGGCCATTTCTTCGAAAAAATTGGAATTGTGAGACGCATTAAAATGCAATTTGCGTTCCGAATTGCTACCTCTTCTCTTTCATTATTATGAAATTCCATTGCCATTAGAATATTGATTGACAGACAATTAAAAAAAAGAAAACTCTAATATAATAGAAAATGAAACGGTCGACCCAGACATAGACGGTCGACCCAGGCGGATATACCCTATAAAATATATCCCGTAGCGAGCGTAGTTCAATGGTAAAACATCTCCTTGCCAAGGAGAAGATACGGGTTCGATTCCCGCCGCTCGCCAGCTTAATTTAGTAAGGTACTATGATAAAAAATTTAGTCTAGTTGACTACTTAACTACTTATATTAAATTAAGTAGGTGTTAGTCTAGTACCGTATCCCTTACTATCTTACCCTTCTTTTGCACCCCACTCAAAAAAAGGGGCTCCGGAGGCGGGAATCGAACTCGCCAACAGGGCTCCCTAAATTGGGGATTCACCGAGACAAACAACTGGCAAACTCCTTTTAAAGGGAAGGGAGGTAGACTGTGCCTTTCTTTCATTTCTTTTTTCTTTTCTGCAGGGTAGGAAGGAGCCTTGAGAGTTCTTCTTGTAGGGGCAAGTGACTTCGCAAACTGCTCCATTTGGCCCTTTAGGGCCGGGAACTAATGAATAAAAAAGGGTTGGATACCGCCCAGCCCTCTACTCTATACAAATAGAATAGTCCTTTTATACAGACTGCTAAGTGCGGAGACGGGAATCGAACCCGTGACCTCAAGGTTATGAGCCTCGTGAGCTACCAAACTGCTCTACTCCGCTCTGGAGGGACGGAAACTGGTGGACGAAAAAGGTTGAATAGAGGACTCTACCATGTCTAGACAAATAGAATAGTCCTTTTATACAGAATGGAGCGGGTAGCGGGAATCGAACCCGCATCGTTAGCTTGGAAGGCTAGGGGTTATAGTCGACGTTGGTTGATTAGTTTTAACGTCTCTAATTCAAAACCGAACATGAAATTTTGATTTCATTCGGCTCCTTTATGGATATTCTCACCACTTAACATCTATGTCAGCTTTTCTATCTGAATGGAACCAAAGCTCTCCGCTTTCTAGATGATCCCTATAGAGTAGGAGATAGAAATTCTACTAAATCTATCTAATCTACTTACTTCGTTCCCTAATTTCATTCAAGAGATCCTGAGGAAAAGAATTAGGTTTCCACCGAGCTGAAACAATATGCTGATGGTTCTAGTAAACCAAAACTACCGTTTTTTAGCTATTTGGCTTCCATTTCCTTTTTTAACAAAAGAAGATTTAGTTACGATTGGAAATAAACTTTTTTGTATCTTCATCCATAGATCCTTTACTCATATTTTAAAAATTGGAATACTTAATCCAATGCAAAATTATGCTTCGCGACTCTGTACTCATAATCCAATTTGTATTTTGGATGCAATTTCAATTAGTTTTTGGGTACAAATCGCGAGAATGTATATTCTTCCTCAATATGCTATTGAGAGGAAAAGGATTAAATCCTTTATAAGAACTAAAGTTTTCATCGGAATATAAAAAACTTAAGGACGCCTTAAGTATATCATTTCAAATTCAGTTATTAATAGAACGAATCACACTTTTACCACTAAACTATACCCGCTACATGTAGATTATGATACCAACGCTACCCTTTGTCAAGGGTAGCCATTCGAGAAGGAGGCTAATTCCCCCTTATTGAATCAAATGGAGAAGGTTCATGACAGTGAGCTGTTGGTACTTCGATCGCGGGCCTTTACTTTAGCTTTAGGGTTTAGATAGCCCCTCTGGGATGTAAAATATATCTCTTCTCACCATCCCCATAGTGTATGAGACAAATGTATGCATTTCGATTAGGTTCGTATTCTACGGTTACGACTACAATGATCATTATTTGTTTTGCGAGGACGTAAGTGTGCCAGACTGCTCTAAGGAATAGTTTGATTATTCCTACAATATACACTAGGAGATATAGGGAGCAGCACTGCCCCCATAAATCCCTTTCTTCCTTTTCTTTTTTGTTCAATTCTGAACAAAGAAATTGGGGAAGATGTTTTCTTTCTTCCCCCACTTATCATGAAGTCAGAGCCCTAGAGAAAGAGTGAGATGCATTTTTAAAATTCATCATAGACTTTCCCTATGGCTTGAGAGAAGCAAGAAACAAAGAGTCATAACTTAAACGGAGAAGCGGACAGGACCCGACGGATTTACCTGATGTAAAGAAGATCCTAAATGTCTCTGGTTAGTCGATCCTCTCCATTTACCAATTTCTTCTCCTCTTTTCCACTCAATTCTAGTTTATTAGATTCTTGTTTAAAAGAATCAAAGAAGATGAATAGAACTAAGAACACATAAAAAAGAGCATAGAGGACCAAGACCATTACCAAATGTTCCTCCCAAGAATCATATTGGGTATCTGTTCCCTTCCTTTTCCCGCTAGGATCGGGAATCTTATATTTTCCATATCCATATACCATCGAACCTTTAGGGTTCCAGAATCCTCCTTTTTTCCTAATCTTCGGAAACAGAAAACCCATAGCCAGGAGGAGTTAGGTATGTAGGGTATGGTTTATTATTTTTTGTTGGGCAGGCAGTAGAATAATTTTTATACTCTGCAGTATAAATTCGACTGCCCACTTTTTACAAGCAAATTGTTGCTAAAACTCCAACATAGTTTGTTCAAAATGCACCAACCAGAATCCTTTGAGAATATTCAAGTACCCCCCTTCCTTGGAAGGGGTACCTGTTAAAAATAGTTTCAATTTCTCACCAAAACAGACAAGAAGTATATCACTGAAAATTAATACCCAACCATATGGGTATATGAAGAGCGCGAATTCCTTTATACCCTACCCAATTAGAATTAGAAGAAATAAAACATAAATGGAGAAAGTTCTCATCATAAGATCAGCCAATAGAAGAAAAAAGTCCCTAATTCTGCAGAACGTTCTGAGCACGTGAAAAGTCAATAGCCTAAAGATAAAAAAAAAACAAAGTCTACCGTTTTTTTAACAGCAGCTCTTATTGCCCCTTTGGCCTTTTTTTTTTCCCATTGTTGTATCCGATTCAACAATTGATACATATTTGTTCTCCTCTTCTAAAAAATAGAACTTCTGGGCTTTGGTTTGGTGAGTCGTCCGAGATCATGTTTACATACCTATGAACTTACCCTCTTCAAGTATATCGGATACTAATAATAATTTTTTATTGTGTCAACTCTCTCTTCACGTATTTTATTATATTATATGTATTTTTTTATATAAAAAAAGAAAAAAACCTCTACTTTGTGCAAGTGATAAGAGAGAATATGAAAGATTTTCTTATTTTTCTTGATTTTCTCAAGATTTTGAACTCTCAAGATTTTGAACCTCGCCATGAATAAACTTCTATATCTCGATATATACATATATAATCTCTACATATATCTCTATATATACATATATTATGTACATTATGCAGTAGACTCATAATGAGAAATCAAAGTGGCTAATTTTTGAATTGAATAAAAAGCCCTTTTAACTCAGTGGTAGAGTAATGCCATGGTAAGGCATAAGTCATCGGTTCAAATCCGATAAAGGGCTTTTTATTTGGTGGTAGAGTAATGCCATGGTAAGACGTAAGTCATCGGTTCGAATCCAATAAAGTACTTTTCTACTAAATTTATTATTTATTCACTTTTTTTTCTTTGTTTTTGAAAATTTCTCTATTTTTTCTTGAATTTTATGACTTAGTGTGGGATGCATGCATTTTTGGTCTGAACGCTAAACGAAGCACGGGGTGGAAATTACAAAAAAGAAATCAAATTGGACTCTTTTTCCTGTTAGATCAATCAAATCACTACCTGTACTGAACTAATCTAGAATCCCTTTTATTAATCTATTCTTATTCTATACCCTTTAAATGAATTTCCCTAAAAAGTAGGGAATGATCCGTGAATTAACCTAACCATCAACTAAAAAAAATCCTATGAAAGCATAACAGAAAAGTAGGAAAGACTCTTTGCTTTGGATCTAGTTATACTCTTCGAGTATATTGACAATTCCAAAAAACTGCTCATACTATCATTATAGTATAATGACGAGCGGTTGTATATGGCCCTATCGTCTAGTGAAGTGATGCCCCTATCGTCTAGTGGTTCAGGACATCTCTCTTTCAAGGAGGCAGCGGGGATTCGACTTCCCCTGGGGGTAGGGAGTATTATGAAAGGAGGTTAATCATAGATTCTAAAAAACCCTAGAATAAATTCTTCCTGGGTCGATGCCCGAGCGGTTAATGGGGACGGACTGTAAATTCGTTGACGATATGTCTACGCTGGTTCAAATCCAGCTCGGCCCAAAAATCTAGGGCTTCGTGAATATGAACTAAATCCATTTGTTTTTCTTCCATAAAATAAAATGTCTGATCCATAGAAATAAAGGATAAAGCGAAAGGGGGAAATTTCTTTCTAATCCATATCTCTCTCATTCCTTTTTTACAAACAAAAGAGTTTTTCTTATTGAAATGAAAGGTGGATTATCATCCATTTTTAGCGATAAAAAATCGCGACATACTAGTTATGTCACTCTCACTATACCCACATATGATATGTGGGTATGTAGTATATGATATGATTCGTCTATTTCTTAGAGTACGACAGGCGAATCGAATCTTCTTATGGTTCTATTTAAGAATAGGTATGCCATACACCCCGCGGGGATTGTAGTTCAATTGGTCAGAGCACCGCCCTGTCAAGGCGGAAGCTGCGGGTTCGAGCCCCGTCAGTCCCGAACTAGGGTTCAATGAATGGAGAAATTCATCTTTCCTTTTTCCATGAAAAAGGGGGGGCAGGAGAGAAGATCAAATACCTATGGGGCACCCTTATTTCACTTTTTTTATTTCGCATTTCTCATTAAAGAGGGAGGGGAGGCCTATAGGAATTTTTTTTTTCACTACTCCCGGTTGATAAGGAAAGACATACATATCATACTTGGATTAGTATAATTTAGGATATTACTCTATCCTTATGATGATACCATCCTCATCTTAACTTCCTATTCGACTCTTATGGAATAGAGTACCGGTATTTTACCGAAATCCATACATAAATCGTATTCGTTTTTTCTTAGACATAGACAGTGAATTTAATTGAATATAATTAGTACTTTACTTTTTGGATTAAACCAGGCCCCCTCCATTTTGTAGTTCCAACTTTGTTTGTGTATGTTCAATGACTAATTGGAAAGAATCTATCTCATTTTCATTCCATTTGCGGACTCCTTATTTTATGGATCTGTTCTCATCTTTAGACCCCAAAAGTGGATATTGATAGTAACTTAATAAAATAAAAGAAAAACCAAGCAAAGCAAACGCCCTTTTTCCTAAATTAATTAAAATATTCAATTTTTTTTTATTTAAGCCCTCTTTTCTCCATCTCACTTCTACTTCTACTGCTTATTTGGATGTCTATGTGACCCATAGAAAGTCGGTCATATAATACATACATACATAATTGTATGTATAACTATAAGAAAAAGGAAGGGAAATTGGATAAGATAAGAAAGATCGTGGGTTATAGATATAGAAAAGAAAAAGTGGATCTTCCTATGTTATACTATTCCACTCTCAACCATGAATTGATTTGATAGATCCGATATTCATAATATTGAATTGATTCAGTATTATCAGAATGCAAGTCCTCCCCTTGAATTTACAGGATACCCCTTTTTCCTCTCCATGGGATTACATCCCGAGTTATTGTGAAAAAAATAAAGAGGTTATGGAAGTCAATATTCTCGCATTTATTGCTACTGCACTGTTTATTCTAGTTCCTACTGCCTTTTTACTTATTATTTATGTAAAAACAGTCAGCCAAAATGATTAATTGGAATTCCAATTAATCATTGAAGAAATGAAAAAGGGATTAAATAAAATAAAAATCCAAGTCTTAAATGAAAGGATCTGGTTGGAATCATAAAGTGTGGTAGAAAGAACTACATATAGTTTTTTCTACGACACTTTAGAGTCTTTCTATTATATTATCTTGAATCTACATAGAATAGATTAGTAGATTGAAATAGTAGTCTAATTCAATTTCTTTTTTCACTGCATCCACTTAATTTCAATCAAGTCAAAATAAAAAAATCGAAGACAATTCTTCACGAAAGAATCCATGGAGGGAGAGAAAAATAATATGAGAATAGACTATAGTAAAAAGTAAAAGAAAAAAAGTAAAAGGAAAAAACCAGCGAATCTTTCATGCTTAAACATGCGGCGAGATGCTTCAAAAGAGCATAAAAATTATTCTAAGAATAAGAAAAGAATATAAAACAAATGGAAAGTGTGCGATATGTTGTGAATAGCTCCGTGGAAGAAAGTCTAATTTTCTTATGTATAGAACTTTTTTAACCATTCGTCACTTCTAGTAGAAATTTTGAATTGCTGTAATCGCTCTTTCTATTTCTATATAGTAGAATAGAACGACTCTTTCTTACAAGAGTTTCTTACAGGTACAGGAGTGAAACAAAACTAAAGAAAGAGAGAAAGAATAAAGTTTGGCAAAATGATTAATGCAAAACGATCAATTAAAGAAAAAAGTTGATACAACAATTCGACTACTCAATCAATTAGTAGTATCCCTAGAGTCCACTCCTCCCCCATACTACTAGTGAAAGAGAAAATGTAAAGACTACCATTAAAGCAGCCCAAGCGAGACTTACTATATCCATGTAAATTATGTCTCCTATTTCTATGAAGGAATTATTCTACTATTGATCAATAATCATAGTGGAATCAAGGGTACAGAGTCAAAAAGGGATTCTGCCCTAACGCTATGGATGAATCAGTTCAAGGAATTTACTCCTAACAAATTCTTATAGGATTTCTGGTAGAATTGGAGAGCATTAAGTATAAATACGATACATAGCCCTTTTCCTTAAAAAAGAGTACGGGGATGATGTCCTGAATAGAAGACGCGGGAATAGGAAGATTTTTTCTTCCTTTTGTTACCCTTTTTTTATAAGCAAAGGACGTCAGAATATACCATAAAATTAGGATAGATAAATATTTATTGGATACCTACCTTGCCTATGTTTATTTTTAACCTAAACCCTACAGCCCTTCTATCATTCTATGAAAGAATGAGGAGACTTTATCCACAACTCCGAAATTGATTTTTGATCAGCCTATTCAATCTGATTCTCGACAGAATCAGTAGCCCTTACTTTAGTGTATGTAGGTAGCATAAGATGTATGATAAATAAAATGTATGATAATTAGGAAGTCTTGATATTCCTTCGTGGAGTCCCTTCTTCAATCTTAGATTGAAAAAAAAAAAGAATGCCCCTTAGGGGCCCTTTGGATATCAAGATTTCTGACATCTTAGCCTTGTAATTTTTAATTCTCGAATCGAATCAATTAAGAATCAATTAAAATTAATAAAAGAATAAGGAAACGCAACCTCATCCTTATTGGTAGCCGTTTGGGCCACTACCGACAAAACAAACCCTAGTTTGAGGATAGAACTATGGATTCTCAAAATCCAGTATCGCCAGGCCTAGTTACTCTCTTGCCCCAACTTATGCAGGGTACGAATTTGTTGAGTTCGATCAGTACTATAAGCCTAAGTATTTTATTGATCAGGCGGCACCCAGATTTGAACTGGGGATAAAGGATTTGCAGTCCCCTGCCTTACCGCTTGGCCATGCCGCCAAAAAATCCGATCTAAAATAGAGAAAAGAGCAAGTATTCATCCAGGTTTTCTTACTAAAACCTCCTTTCTTTTATCTTGAATCTAATTCTACTTACTTTTTTCCAATCTTTTTCAAAAAATCTATTCCTGCTTTTTTTGAATCCAGTTTCAATTATTCTCCTCGATGGATTCTATCTTAAAACAAACATTGCTAACACTAGAAAACTTCCCTTTTCTTTCTATTGAGATGAAAAAAGAGAAAAAGTGGATTTCCAGTCACAGGCTGCAAAATTCAGAACAAATTGGAACCATTAACTAGAATTCTATTTTTTTTTTAATTGCAGTAGTGAACGACTCTTAAATCGGTATTCTCTCCCCCCTTCCTTTTAATGGCATAATAAAATAGAATGGATTTATGCCTAATCCGTGTATAGGTAAACTACAGGTCCGAACAGCATTATTATCCATAACAGCATTATTATCCATGGATCCCCCTTATGTACATATCTCTATGGGGAATCGTGCTTTAATTTTTCATTGCATTAAATATCTTGAATAAAAAAAATAAATTTGGTCTGATATAGAGTATGACCTGACCATCTTGGCCCACCCAAGTGAAATTACGATAAAAGCAGGGATATGTGGAGAGGTGGATAACTAGATTGGCATGTACTTAAAAAAAGGACTTACTTTATTTTAGGATTCTACAATGAAATCCTATATTTTCTAGCAATTCTACTACTACGAAACAAAAAAGAACTCTCAAATTCTTATTCTTTTTTGAAATTAAACTAAGCGTGCTATTCTAAATCGAACTAAAGTCAAATTTTCTAGTGCTTATAAATTATTATATTATGGCTTTATCCCATTCATAGAAAGGAGATAAAATGAGAAATCTTTGCCATCCAATCTGATTAGTATCATAAAGTGTAAGTGGCAGAATTTTTTTCTAGGAATGTTTTATCAATTCATTTTCATTCGATTTGTACCCCTGGCAAATTCGAACTTTCGTCGAAATTGTCTCTATTCATATGTATGAAATACATATATGAAATATGTATGTGGAGTTCCCTAGAATTTCATGTGATTCAGTAAACAGAATATGGATTCCATAATTGCTAGATCGATCCATAGGGATTGATGAAGAGTGAGCTGATAATGGAATTTTTCTTCGATAAACAGGAAACTTAAGATTAAGATGCTCCGGAATGGAAATGAGGGAATGTCCACAATACCCGGATTTAGTCAGATCCAATTCGAGGGATTTTGTAGGTTCATTAATCAAGGCTTGGCAGAAGAACTTGAGAAGTTTCCAACAATTAAAGATCCAGATCACGAAATTGCATTTCAATTATTTGCGAAAGGATATCAATTGCTAGAACCCTCGATAAAAGAAAGGGATGCTGTGTATGAATCACTCACCTATTCTTCCGAATTATATGTATCTGCGAGATTAATTTTTGGTTTCGATGTGCAAAAGCAAACCATTTCTATTGGAAACATTCCTATAATGAATTCCTTAGGAACCTTTATAATAAATGGAATATACCGAATTGTGATCAATCAAATATTGCTAAGTCCTGGTATTTACTACCGCTCGGAATTAGACCATAAGGGAATTTCTATCTACACTGGGACTATAATATCAGATTGGGGAGGAAGATCGGAATTAGCAATTGATAAAAAAGAAAGGATATGGGCTCGCGTGAGTAGAAAACAAAAGATATCTATTCTAGTTCTATCATCAGCTATGGGTTCGAATCTAAAAGAAATTCTAGATAATGTTTCCTACCCTGAAATTTTCTTATCTTTCCCGAATGCTAAGGAGAAGAAGAGGATTGAGTCAAAAGAAAAAGCTATTTTGGAGTTTTATCAACAATTTGCTTGTGTAGGTGGGGACCTGGTATTTTCGGAGTCCTTATGTGAGGAATTACAAAAGAAATTTTTTCAACAAAAATGTGAATTAGGAAGGATTGGTCGACGAAATATGAATCGGAGACTGAATCTTGATATACCTCAGAACAATACATTCTTGTTACCACGAGATGTATTGGCCGCTACGGATCATTTGATTGGAATGAAATTTGGAACGGGTATACTTGACGATGACGATATGAATCACTTGAAAAATAAACGTATTCGTTCGGTTGCGGATCTGTTACAAGATCAATTCGGACTGGCTCTTGGTCGTTTACAACATGCGGTTCAAAAAACTATCCGTAGAGTATTCATACGTCAATCGAAACCGACTCCACAAACTTTGGTAACTCCAACTTCAACTTCGATTTTATTAATAACTACTTATGAGACCTTTTTTGGCACATACCCCTTATCTCAAGTTTTTGATCAAACCAATCCATTGACACAAACTGTTCATGGGCGAAAAGTGAGTTGTTTGGGTCCTGGAGGATTGACGGGGAGAACTGCAAGTTTTCGGAGCCGAGATATTCATCCGAGTCACTATGGGCGTATTTGTCCAATTGACACGTCCGAAGGAATCAATGTTGGACTTACTGGATCCTTAGCTATTCATGCGAGAATTGACCACTGGTGGGGGTCCATAGAGAGTCCCTTTTATGAAATATCTGAGAAAGCAAAAGAAAAAAAAGAGAGACAGGTGGTTTATTTATCACCAAATAGAGATGAATATTATATGATAGCAGCAGGAAATTCTTTGTCCTTGAATCAGGGTATTCAGGAAGAACAGGTTGTTCCAGCTAGATACCGTCAAGAATTCCTGACTATTGCATGGGAACAGATTCATGTTAGAAGTATTTTTCCTTTCCAATATTTTTCTATTGGAGGTTCTCTCATTCCTTTTATTGAGCATAATGATGCGAATCGGGCTTTAATGAGTTCTAATATGCAGCGCCAAGCAGTTCCGCTTTCTCGGTCCGAGAAGTGCATTGTTGGAACTGGATTGGAACGCCAAACAGCTCTAGATTCGAGGGTTTCCGTTATAGCCGAACGCGAGGGAAAGATCATTTCTACTGATAGTCACAAGATCCTTTTATCAAGTAGTGGGAAGACTATAAGTATTCCTTTAGTTACCCATCGGCGCTCTAACAAAAATACTTGTATGCACCAAAAACCTCGGGTTCTGCGGGGTAAATCCATTAAAAAAGGACAAATTTTAGCGGAGGGAGCTGCTACAGTTGGTGGGGAACTTGCTTTAGGAAAAAACGTATTAGTAGCTTATATGCCATGGGAAGGTTACAATTTTGAAGACGCAGTACTAATTAGCGAACGTTTGGTATATGAGGATATTTATACTTCTTTTCACATCCGAAAATATGAAATTCAGACGGATACGACAAGCCAAGGCTCCGCTGAAAAAATTACTAAAGAAATACCACATCTAGAAGAACATTTACTCCGCAATTTGGACAGAAATGGAGTTGTTAGGTTGGGATCCTGGGTAGAAACTGGCGATATTTTAGTAGGTAAATTAACGCCTCAGATAGCGAGCGAATCGTCGTATATCGCGGAAGCTGGGTTATTACGGGCCATATTTGGCCTTGAGGTATCCACTTCAAAAGAAACTTCTCTCAAACTACCTATAGGTGGAAGAGGGCGCGTTATCGATGTGAAATGGATCCAGAGGGACCCCCTAGACATAATGGTTCGTGTATATATTTTACAGAAACGCGAAATCAAAGTTGGGGATAAAGTAGCCGGAAGACACGGGAATAAGGGGATCATTTCCAAAATTTTGCCCAGGCAAGATATGCCCTATTTGCAAGATGGAACACCTGTTGATATGGTCTTCAATCCCTTAGGAGTACCCTCACGAATGAATGTGGGACAAATATTTGAAAGCTCGCTCGGATTAGCCGGGGATCTGCTAAAGAAACATTATAGAATAGCACCCTTTGATGAGAGATATGAGCAAGAGGCTTCAAGAAAACTTGTGTTTTCAGAATTATATGAAGCCAGTAAACAAACAAAAAATCCATGGGTATTTGAACCCGAGTACCCGGGAAAAAGCAGAATATTTGATGGAAGAACAGGAGACCCCTTCGAACAACCTGTTCTAATAGGGAAGTCCTATATCTTAAAATTAATTCATCAAGTTGATGAGAAAATCCATGGACGTTCTACTGGGCCCTACTCACTTGTTACACAACAACCCGTTAGAGGAAGAGCCAAGCAAGGGGGACAACGAGTAGGAGAAATGGAAGTTTGGGCTTTAGAAGGATTTGGTGTTGCTCATATTTTACAAGAGATACTTACTTATAAATCTGATCATCTTATAGCTCGCCAAGAAATACTTAATGCTACGATCTGGGGAAAAAGAGTACCTAATCACGAGTATCCTCCAGAATCTTTTCGAGTGCTCGTTCGAGAACTACGATCTTTGGCTCTAGAACTGAATCATTTCCTTGTATCTGAGAAGAACTTCCAGGTTAATAGGGAGGAAGTTTGATCGGAATAAATATAAATTCTTTTCTTATTTATGATTGACCAATATAAACATCAACAACTTCAAATTGGACTCGTTTCCCCTCAACAAATAAAGGCTTGGGCTAACAAAAACCTACCTAATGGGGAAGTCGTTGGCGAAGTCACAAGGCCCTCTACTTTTCATTATAAAACCGATAAACCAGAAAAAGATGGATTGTTTTGCGAAAGAATCTTTGGACCCATAAAAAGCGGAATTTGTGCTTGTGGAAATTCTCGAGCGAGCGGAGCTGAAAACGAAGAGGAAAGATTTTGCCAAAAATGCGGGGTAGAATTTGTTGATTCTCGGATACGAAGATATCAAATGGGATACATCAAACTCGCATGTCCCGCGACTCATGTGTGGTATTTGAAAGGTCTTCCTAGTTATATCGCGAACCTTTTAGATAAACCCCTTAAGAAATTGGAGGGCCTAGTATACGGCGATTTCTCTTTTGCTAGGCCCAGCGCTAAAAAACCTACTTTCTTACGATTACGAGGTTTATTCGAAGATGAAATTGCATCCTGTAACCACAGCATTTCTCCCTTTTTTTCTACCCCAGGCTTTGCAACATTTCGAAATCGGGAAATTGCGACAGGAGCAGGTGCTATTAGAGAACAATTAGCAGATTTGGATTTGCGAATTATTATAGAGAATTCCTTGGTCGAATGGAAGGAATTAGAAGACGAGGGGTATAGTGGAGATGAATGGGAAGATAGAAAAAGACGAATAAGAAAAGTTTTTTTGATTAGACGCATGCAATTGGCGAAACATTTTATTCAAACAAATGTAGAACCAGAATGGATGGTTTTGTGCTTATTACCAGTTCTTCCTCCCGAATTGAGACCCATTGTTTATAGGTCTGGGGATAAAGTAGTGACTTCGGATATTAATGAACTTTATAAGAGAGTTATTCGTCGGAACAACAACCTTGCCTATCTATTAAAAAGAAGTGAATTAGCGCCAGCAGATTTAGTAATGTGCCAGGAAAAATTGGTACAAGAAGCCGTGGATACACTTCTTGATAGTGGGTCCCGCGGGCAACCAACGAGGGATGGTCACAATAAAGTATACAAATCACTTTCAGATGTAATTGAAGGTAAAGAGGGAAGGTTTCGCGAGACTCTGCTTGGAAAACGGGTCGATTACTCGGGGCGTTCTGTCATTGTTGTGGGTCCTTCGCTTTCATTACATCAATGTGGATTACCTCTAGAGATAGCAATAAAGCTTTTTCAGCTATTTGTAATTCGCGATTTAATCACGAAACGCGCTACTTCTAATGTCAGGATTGCTAAAAGGAAAATTTGGGAAAAGGAACCCATTGTATGGGAAATACTTCAAGAAGTTATGCGGGGACATCCTGTACTGTTGAATAGAGCACCTACCCTGCATAGATTAGGCATACAGGCCTTCCAACCTACTTTAGTGGAGGGGCGTACTATTTGTTTACACCCATTAGTGTGTAAGGGTTTCAATGCGGACTTTGATGGGGATCAAATGGCTGTTCATCTACCTTTATCCTTGGAAGCTCAGGCGGAAGCCCGTTTACTTATGTTTTCTCATATGAATCTCCTATCTCCCGCTATTGGGGATCCTATTTGCGTACCGACCCAAGACATGCTTATCGGACTTTATGTATTAACGATTGGAAACCGTCGGGGTATTTGTGCAAATAGATATAATAGTTGCGCAAACTATCCAAATCAAAAAGTAAATTACAATAATAATAATTATAAGTATACAAAAGATAAAGAACCCCATTTTTCTAATTCCTATGATGCACTGGGAGCTTATAGACAGAAACGAATCAGTTTAGACAGTCCCTTGTGGCTCCGATGGAAACTAGATCAACGCGTCATTGGGTCAAGAGAAGTTCCGATTGAAGTTCAATATGAATCTTTGGGGACTTATCATGAGATTTATGCCCACTATCTAATAGTGGGAAATAGAAAAAAAGAAATCCGTTCTATATACATTCGAAGCACTCTTGGTCATATTTCTTTTTATAGAGAAATAGAGGAAGCCATACAAGGATTTAGTCAGGCCTATTCATACACTATCTAAACAAGGAAGTTGGATTCGGCGATGCCCCTCCCTTTCGGGGGGCATTCCGATTTCGCTAGTATCATCATTTTTGCCGCGCGAATCCAGATTGAGATTAAGGAAAGGAAGTTAATTAAATTTTCGAATCACTGACTCAGGCCCATTGTCGAATCCTACTCAGCAATTGTCGAATCCTACTCAGCCGAAAAAGGGGGTACTTATGTATGGCGGAACGGGCCAATCTGGTCTTTCATAATAAAGAGATAGACGGAACTGCTATGAAACGACTTATTAGCAGATTAATAGATCATTTCGGAATGGGATATACATCCCATATACTGGATCAAATAAAGACTCTGGGCTTTCATCAAGCCACTACTACATCGATTTCATTAGGAATCGAGGATCTTTTAACAATACCATCTAAGGGATGGTTAGTGCAAGACGCGGAACAACAGAGTTTTCTTTTGGAGAAACACTATTATTATGGGGCTGTACACGCGGTAGAAAAATTACGCCAATCCGTTGAGATATGGTATGCTACAAGTGAATATTTGAAACAAGAAATGAATTCGAATTTTCGGATAACGGATCCTTCTAATCCAGTCTATCTAATGTCTTTTTCAGGAGCCAGAGGAAATGCATCTCAGGTACACCAATTAGTAGGTATGAGAGGATTAATGGCGGATCCTCAAGGACAAATGATTGATTTACCTATTCAAAGCAATTTACGCGAGGGACTTTCTTTGACAGAATATATAATTTCCTGCTACGGAGCCCGCAAAGGGGTTGTAGATACTGCTGTACGAACAGCGGATGCTGGATATCTTACACGTAGACTTGTTGAAGTAGTTCAACATATTATTGTGCGTAGAAGAGATTGTGGTACTATCCAAGGTATTTCTTTGAGTCCTCAAAATGGGATGACGGAAAAACTTTTTGTCCAAACACTAATTGGTCGTGTATTAGCAGACGATATATATATTGGTTCACGATGCATTGCCGCTCGAAATCAAGATATTGGAATTGGATTAGTCAATCGATTCATAACTGCCTTTCGAGCACAACCATTTCGAGCACAACCAATATATATTAGAACCCCCTTTACTTGCCGGAGCACATCTTGGATCTGTCAATTATGTTATGGTCGGAGTCCCACTCATGGCGATCTGGTCGAATTGGGGGAAGCCGTAGGTATTATTGCAGGTCAATCAATTGGGGAGCCAGGGACTCAACTAACATTAAGAACTTTTCATACTGGCGGAGTATTCACAGGGGGTACTGCCGACCTTGTACGATCCCCTTCGAATGGAAAAATCCAATTCAATGAAGATTTGGTTCACCCCACACGTACCCGTCATGGGCAGCCTGCTTTTCTATGTTATATAGACTTGCATGTAACTATTCAGAGTCAGGATATTCTATATAGTGTGAATATTCCCTCAAAAAGCTTGATTCTAGTGCAAAATGATCAGTATGTAGAATCCGAACAAGTAATTGCGGAGATTCGTGCCGGAACGTCCACTTTGCATTTTAAAGAAAAAGTACAAAAGCATATTTATTCCGAATCAGACGGGGAAATGCACTGGAGTACTGATGTTTACCATGCGCCCGAATATCAATATGGTAATCTTCGTCGATTACCAAAAACAAGCCATTTATGGATATTGTCAGTAAGTATGTGCAGATCCAGTATAGCGTCTTTTTCGCTCCACAAGGATCAAGATCAAATGAATACTTATTCTTTTTCTGTTGACGGAAGATATCTCTTTGACCTCTCAATGGCTAATGATCAAGTAAGACATAGACTGTTGGATACTTTTGGTAAAAAAGATAGGGAAATTCTTGATTATTCAACGCCGGATCGAATCATGTCCAATGGCCATTGGAATTTTGTCTATCCTTCTATTCTTCAAGATAATTCGGATTTGTTGGCGAAAAAGCGAAGAAATGGGTTCGTCATTCCATTACAATATCATCAAGAACAAGAGAAAGAACTAATATCCTGTTTGGGGATTTCGATTGAAATACCCTTTATGGGTGTTTTACGTAGAAATACTATTTTTGCTTATTTTGACGATCCACGATACAGAAAAGATAAAAAGGGTTCAGGAATTGTTAAATTTAGATATAGGACCCTAGAGGACGAATATAGGACTCGAGAGGAAGACTCAGAGGACGAATATGGGAGCCCAGAGAACGAATATAGGACCCGAGAGGAAGAATATGAAACCCTAGAAGACGAATATAGGACTCGAGAGGACGAATATGAAACCCTAGAAGATGAATATGGGATCCTAGAGGACGAATATGAAGCCCTAGAAGACGAATATGGGATCCTAGAGGATGAATATAGGACTGGAGAGAAAGACTCAGAAGACGAATATGGGAGCCCAGAGAACGAATATAGAACCCGAGAGGACGAATATGGAACTCTAGAGGAAGACTCAGAGGACGAATATGGGAGCCCGGAGGAAGGCTCAGAGGACGAATATGGGACTTTAGAGGAAGACTCAGAAGAAGACTCAGAGGACGAATACGGGAGCCCAGAGGAAGATTCCATCTTAAAAAAAGAGGGTTTGATTGAGCATCGAGGAACAAAAGAATTTAGTCTAAAATACCAAAAAGAACTAGATCGGTTTTTTTTCATTCTTCAAGAACTGCATATCTTGCCGAGATCCTCATCCCTAAAGGTACTTGATAATAGTATCATTGGAGTGGATACACAACTCACAAAAAATACAAGAAGTCGACTAGGTGGATTGGTCCGAGTGAAGAGAAAAAAAAGCCATACGGAACTCAAAATCTTTTCCGGAGATATGCATTTTCCTGAAGAGGCGGATAAGATATTAGGTGGTAGTTTGATACCACCAGAAAGAGAAAAGAAAGATTCTAAGGAATCAAAAAAAAGGAAAAATTGGGTCTATGTTCAACGGAAAAAAATTCTCAAGAGCAAGGAAAAGTATTTTGTTTCGGTTCGACCTGCAGTCGCATATGAAATGGACGAAGGGAGAAATTTAGCAACACTTTTCCCGCAAGATCTCTTGCAAGAAGAGGATAATTTCCAACTTCGACTTGTCAATTTTATTTCTCATGAAAATAGCAAGTTAACTCAAAGAATTTATCATACGAATAGTCAATTTGTTCGAACTTGCTTAGTAGTGAATTGGGAACAAGAAGAAAAAGAGGAGGCTCGTGCTTCCCTTGTTGAGGTAAGAGCAAATGATCTGATTCGCGATTTCCTAAGAATTGAGTTAGTCAAGTCCACTATTTCGTATACACGAAGAAGGTATGATAGGACAAGTGCAGGACCGATTCCCAATAATAGGTTAGATCGCACCAATTCCTTTTATTCCAAGGCGAAGATTCAATCACTTAGCCAACATCAAGAAGCTATTGGCACCTTGTTGAATCGAAATAAAGAATACCAATCTTTGATGATTTTGTCGGCATCCAACTGTTCTCGAATTGGTTTATTCAAGAATTCGAAATATCCCAATGCGGTAAAAGAATCGAATCCTAGAATTCCTATTCGAGATATTTTTGGGCCCTTAGCCGCTATTGTACCTAGTATATCGAATTTTTCTTCATCTTACTATTTACTAACGCATAATCAGATCCTGTTAAAAAAATATTTGTTCCTTGACAATTTGAAACAAACCCTCCAAGTACTTCAAGGGCTTAAATACTCTTTAATAGATGAAAATCAAAGGATTTCAAATTTCGATAGTAACATCATGTTGGATCCATTCCATTTGAATTGGCACTTTCTCCATCATGATTCTTGGGAGGAGACATCGGCAATAATTCACCTTGGACAATTTATTTGCGAAAATGTATGTCTATTTAAATCGCACATAAAAAAATCTGGTCAAATTTTCATTGTTAATATTGATTCCTTTGTTATAAGAGCAGCTAAGCCTTATTTGGCCACTACAGGAGCAACTGTTCATGGTCATTATGGAGAAATCCTTTACAAAGGAGATAGGTTAGTTACGTTTATATATGAAAAATCGAGATCTAGTGACATAACGCAAGGTCTTCCAAAAGTAGAACAAATCTTTGAAGCGCGTTCAATTGATTCACTATCGCCGAATCTCGAAAGGAGAATTGAGGATTGGAATGAGCGTATACCAAGAATTCTTGGGGTCCCCTGGGGATTCTTGATTGGAGCTGAGCTAACCATAGCCCAAAGTCGTATCTCTTTGGTTAATAAGATCCAAAAGGTTTATCGATCCCAAGGGGTACAGATCCATAATAGACATATAGAGATTATTATACGCCAAGTAACATCAAAAGTGCGGGTTTCCGAAGATGGAATGTCTAATGTTTTTTCACCTGGGGAATTAATCGGACTATTACGAGCAGAACGAGCAGGACGAGCTTTGGATGAATCGGTCTATTATCGGGCAATCTTATTGGGAATAACAAGGGCTTCCCTGAATACCCAAAGTTTCATATCTGAAGCAAGTTTTCAAGAAACTGCTCGAGTTTTAGCAAAAGCTGCCCTACGAGGTCGTATTGATTGGTTGAAAGGCCTGAAAGAAAACGTAGTTCTGGGGGGGATTATACCTGTTGGTACCGGATTCCAAAAATTTGTGCATCATTCCCCACAAGACAAGAACCTTTATTTCGAAATTCAAAAAAAAAATCTATTCGCGTCGGAAATGAGAGATATTTTGTTTCTCCATACAGAATTAGTTTCTTCTGATTCTGATGTAACAAACAATTTCTATGAGACATCAGAACCCCCATTTATACGATTTAAGGATACATAAAGCAGATTTTTTTATTTAAACTAGACTTTTGACCTTAGAACACTAACAGGTCAGATTTTAGATTTTTATTTTATTTTAATAAGTAAAAGAAGTCAGTTAATTCATTAAGGTTACGTTTATACCATGTATCAATAGCCAATTCTCAGTGGAAGGTTACATCGGAACAATTATTATTTATTTCAAGCTATTTCGGCTCTTTCTTAATTTTCAAAAAAAAAAGAAATAAATTCCGTAATGGAATGGTAGGATGAAAAAAAAAGAAAAAATCAAAAGGAAGTGTGGAAAAAATGACAAGAAGATATTGGAACATCAATTTGAAAGAGATGATAGAAGCGGGAGTTCATTTTGGTCATGGTATTAAGAAATGGAATCCTAAAATGGCCCCTTACATCTCGGCAAAGCGTAAAGGTACTCATATTACAAATCTCGCTAGAACGGCTCGTTTTTTATCAGAAGCTTGTGATTTAGTTTTTGATGCAGCAAGTCAGGGAAAAAGCTTTTTAATTGTTGGTACCAAAAAAAGAGCAGCGGATTTAGTAGCATCAGCTGCAATAAGGGCTCGTTGTCATTATGTTAATAAAAAGTGGTTCAGTGGTATGTTAACGAATTGGTCGATTACAAAAACTAGACTTTCTCAATTTAGAGACTTAAGAGCAGAAGAAAAGATGGGAAAATTCCACCATCTCCCAAAAAGAGATGTGGCAATCTTGAAGAGAAAATTATCTACCTTGCAAAGATATCTCGGCGGGATCAAATATATGACGAGGTTGCCGGACATTGTGATCGTCCTTGATCAGCAAAAAGAGTATATAGCTCTTCGGGAATGTGCCATTTTGGGGATTCCTACTATTTCTTTAGTCGATACAAATTGTGACCCAGATCTCGCAAATATATCGATTCCAGCCAACGATGACACTATGACTTCAATTCGATTGATTCTTAACAAATTAGTATTTGCAATTTGTGAGGGCCGTTCTCTCTATATAAGAAATCGTTGATTAAGAAGAATAGTTCATTCTTGGGTAACTGCGTAGATTTATGGGATCACTTACTATTCTTTTTTGTTTTGCATAGATAAAAGAAGGGGAATATTGATATATATTAGAGGGTATTGATATATATTATCATCTGATGTGATTTCTTGGTATCCTAAATATAAGATTAATACTTCAAGTTGCTGAGTTGAGAAAGAGATGGTTGAATCAAAAGAATTCCTTTTTTGAAGTTCAATTTTTATCAGAGGACAATATGAATATTATACCATGTTCCGTTAAAACACTCAAGGGGTTATATGATATATCGGGTGTAGAAGTAGGCCAACACTTCTATTGGCAAATAGGAGGTTTCCAAATTCATGCCCAAGTACTCATCACTTCTTGGGTCGTAATTACTATCTTGCTAGGTTCAGTTATCATAGCTGTTCGGAATCCACAAACCATCCCGACCGACGGTCAGAATTTCTTCGAATATGTGCTTGAGTTTATTCGAGACTTGAGCAAAACTCAGATTGGAGAAGAATATGGTCCCTGGGTTCCCTTTATTGGAACTATGTTCCTTTTTATTTTTGTTTCGAATTGGTCGGGTGCTCTTTTACCTTGGAAAATTATACAGTTACCCCATGGGGAATTAGCAGCACCCACGAATGATATAAATACTACTGTTGCTTTAGCTTTACTCACATCAGCGGCATATTTTTATGCGGGTCTTAGCAAAAAAGGATTGAGTTATTTCGAGAAATATATTAAACCAACTCCAATTCTTTTACCAATTAACATCCTAGAAGATTTCACAAAACCATTATCGCTTAGTTTTCGACTTTTCGGGAATATATTGGCGGATGAATTAGTCGTTGTTGTTCTTGTTTCTTTAGTCCCCTTAGTAGTCCCTATACCGGTCATGTTTCTTGGATTATTTACAAGTGGTATTCAAGCTCTTATTTTTGCAACGTTAGCCGCAGCCTATATAGGTGAATCCATGGAAGGTCATCATTGAATTGACTAGTTTTCAAAATAGTCTTTTTTTTTAGCTTAGCTCAATTCATGCATGGTTCCAGATAATCCGCTTGGTTGGAAAACTAAATAGTTAGAAATGCGTATGAATATACAACCTAGAGTTGTAGGAGAGAGAATAGACTATATTACGGAATTGTCAAAGTATATATGCATTAAGGGGGGCGGAGTCAGGCTAGATCTATATCCTTAATGTCTATAAGTCCAGTCATCTTTTGTGCGGGTTTTTAAGGAATGATTTTAGAATCCGATTCATCAATAGAAAATGAGAAAATACGCAAAATGGAAGAAACAAATGTATATGGGATATTATATATTCCTAAGTTAGATTCATTATCTAATCCGATATATCGAATTCCCTCTATATGGAATTGGATTCCATATCCAGTTCTATGCAGCATATTGTTATCAATTGTATATCTTGATTTAATTCCTATTGGATTTGGATTAGGTCGATTTCAATAGGGGTTCTTCCTCTATTTCGTCTTTTATTATGGATTAGATGATAGGGGAAAAAATAGGAACTCAAGGATATCGAAGAGTAAAGAAAGAAGAATGGAATGAAAGAGTGGTTGGTTGGAAAGAAAGAGAAATAGAATAATGAGAATCATATGGATTTACACAAACCTCTAATGATTAGAAACTAAAAATGAGATCTCGAAGTAGTTCGGACAATTCAGATTATCATTTCAATTTGTACTTTTTAGTTACTTCTCCCCAATAGAGCTTAGAAGTAAGAATTTCTTGGTTGATTGTATCCTTAACCATTTCTTTTTTTTTTGACACGAGGAACTCACCATGAATCCACTAATTGCTGCTGCTTCCGTTATTGCTGCTGGATTGGCCGTAGGGCTTGCTTCTATTGGGCCTGGAGTTGGTCAAGGTACTGCTGCAGGACAAGCTGTAGAAGGTATTGCGAGACAGCCAGAAGCAGAAGGTAAAATACGAGGTACTTTATTGCTTAGTCTAGCTTTTATGGAAGCTTTAACAATTTATGGACTAGTTGTGGCACTAGCGCTTTTATTTGCGAACCCTTTTGTTTAATCCTAAAAAAGAAAATGAGTCCTTTAGATTAGATACTTTTTTCTTTTTTTAGTAAATTGGTATTTGCTTCTGCAATTCCAATTATATCAATACTTTACTCCTATTTATTACTCCTGGAATTACCTATTTATCGGGACAGACAATACCCCACCCCAGGAAGGGCTGATTTGAGGATGATCAATTTAGAGGATATGCTCGCCTTCTTCCTTCCCGTCCTTAGTTTAGGACAGTGGAAAGTCTTTTTCCTTTTATTTTAGGAATTTTTGGAACATTTCAACAAAGGAGTCTTTCACAGGTCAAACGAGACCTAAGACTTAATCTAAAAGAAATTATTAGATTGAATCTATTTGCATTAAAAAAAATTACATTAAAAAAACCGATCAAAAAAGGGCGAGCGAAGTAAGTGATCGAAAAACTTTGCTCTTTGTTCGTCCTATCTATAAGAGGAGAGCATATGAAAAATGTAACCCATTCTTTCGTTTTTTTAGCTCACTGGCCATCCGCTGGGAGTTTCGGGCTTAATACCGATATTTTAGCAACAAATCTAATAAATCTAACTGTAGTGGTTGGTGTATTGATTTTTTTTGGAAAGGGAGTGTGTGCGAGTTGTCTATTTCAAGAATAGATTGGATCTATCCGGCTGCACTTTAAAATATTTTTTAGTATTTTTTGGATAAATAAGAAAAAGGTGCACGATCTCGACGAATTACTTCTGAATAAATTCAGAAATCATATGGAAGAACCATAGCATTTCGCGACTCATTGGTAAATCAACTTTGATTCTCTATAGACCAATAATGTGAGACCATTAACACGGTTAAAGCTAAACTGCTTGAAGTCCAGGCAAAAAGGGGTACTCTTTCTACAACTATATTAGTATTAGTACCGAAATGCTTTAAACGGGAAATAGCTAATGTAGAATTTATCTGATATAAAACACTCATATCGATAAAATGGTTTGAACTATTTACTAGAAGGGCACCCTGCCCTTTTTTATCCAATGCCGAATCGACGACCTATGTATAAAATAAAAAAAAGAGAAATTTTTTGGATTTGAAGAAAAAAAAAGAATTCTATCAATTTTCATTTTCCATTTATTTAGTTAGTTTTTCTTAATGAAATTGAAATTATTAACTAAAGGGCAAATACAAATAAAGAAACAACTTTGCTGACCATGATAGATTTTTATCTAGGCGGAAGAGTCCTCTTAATATTTATCTAGTCTTATATTCTTAATATGGGTTTCGGTATATTGAAATATAAACAGAAAAGAGAAGATAGAGGATAGGCTCATTACATAAAAAAAAAGATATGGAAATAGCCATAGCAAAAAAAGAAAAAAAAGGAGCGTGAGAGCCAAATGAATCGAAAGATTCATGTTTGGTTCGGGAAGAGATCATAAAAATTGTAAACTTAATAGCAAGATAATCTACTTTCATTAAAAGATTTATTAGATAATCGAAAACAGAGAATCTTGAGTACTATTCGAAATTCGGAAGAATTGCGTAGAGGGACCATTGAGCAGCTCGAAAAAGCTCGGGTTCGATTACAGAAAGTCGAACTAGAAGCGGATGAGTATCGAATGAATGGATACTCTGAGATAGAACGAGAAAAAGCAAATTTGATTAATGCTACTTCTATTAGTTTGGAACAATTAGAAAAGTCTAAAAATGAAATCCTTTATTTTGAAAAACAAAGGGCGATGAATCAGGTCCGACAACGGGTTTTCCAACAGGCCGTACAAGGAGCTCTAGGAACTCTGAATAGTTGTTTGAATACCGAGTTACATTTCCGTACGATTCGTGCTAATATTGGCATTCTAGGGGCCATAGAATCGAAGAAATAATTAAATTAATTAGACCTTGAACTTCTACTTTCGTTTAGAATTTAGGCATTATTTTTCCCCTTGCTTCCGAAAAAAAGAGTCAAGAAACACTAATGGCAACCCTTCGAGTCGACGAAATTCATAAAATTCTCCGCGAACGTATTGAACAATATAATAGGAAAGTAGGGATTGAGAATATCGGTCGCGTAATTCAAGTGGGGGATGGGATTGCTCGTATTATAGGTCTTGGTGGAATAATGTCAGGTGAATTAGTCGAATTTGCAGAAGGGACTAGGGGTATTGCTCTGAATTTGGAATCCAAAAATGTTGGGATTGTATTAATGGGCGATGGGTTGATGATACAAGAGGGAAGTTTTGTAAAAGCAACAGGAAGAATTGCTCAGATACCCGTGAGCGAGGCTTACTTGGGTCGTGTTATAAATGCTCTGGCTAAACCTATTGATGGGAGAGGCGAAATTGTAGCTTCGGAATCTCGCTTAATTGAATCTCCTGCTCCGGGTATAATTTCCAGGCGTTCCGTATATGAACCCCTTCAAACAGGGCTTATTGCTATCGATTCGATGATCCCCATAGGGCGCGGTCAGCGAGAGTTAATTATTGGGGACAGACAGACTGGCAAAACAGCAGTAGCCACAGATACAATTCTCAATCAAAAAGGGCAAGATGTAATATGTGTTTATGTAGCTATCGGTCAAAGAGCATCCTCCGTGGCTCAAGTAGTAACTACTTTCCATGAAGAGGGGGCCATGGAATACACTATTGTAGTAGCTGAAATGGCGGATTCACCTGCTACATTACAATACCTCGCCCCTTATACGGGAGCAGCCCTGGCTGAGTATTTTATGTATCGCGAACGGCATACTTTAATAATTTATGATGATCTCTCCAAACAAGCACAAGCTTATCGCCAAATGTCCCTTCTATTAAGAAGACCCCCCGGCCGCGAAGCTTATC